GAAAAAGGATTAAACCTTTTTTAAGAAATAAAGTTTTGGGGGACCGGAATATGAAAAAACCGAAGGACCCCTTAACTATTTAAGTTATTAATCGAACGAATCACACTTTTACCACTAAACTATACCCGCTTCATATTCATTATTATATATGAATGGACCTTTTGTCGAACAAAAGAATGAGAGACAATTAAGCTAGCATCAGACTCATGAAAATTCTAGCGTTGACACTTCGTCTCACTGGGGGTACTTGAAAAAATAGGCGAAGAATAGAAAGCAGCTTATTTAATTTAAATAACAAAATCATACATAACATAATATAATAAAGTGAAAAGTTATACTTTATCGTTTGCTGGAAGTCATTACTGACACTCCCGAATCGAAGGAATTATTGAAGCTGAACCATAAAAATGACGAATTCTGCATTTCCTTTTTCGTTTTCAACTTCCCTTTTAACTGTCGGATTTTATGAATTTAAGTTCGGATTTATTGGATCTCAAATTTTTAAATAAAACTTGTCCCTTGAACAAGTAAATGAGTTATGTTATATATGTTATAACATATGTGTGTTTCCTTTTTGATATTATTTAATATCAATATATGTATGTGTCCTTTTCCACTTAAGTAACTAAGTAAATTGAGAAAAAAAAATACTAATAACAAAAATATTTTAAAACTAAAAATATTGAAAATGTGAAAAAATATTCATATTCTATAGTTCTTATAGTCTTAATAATACTAAGAAATGACGCTTCTATCATAGGAATGGAGATGGAAACTGTCTTTGCTGTTGCTTCAATAACAAGTATTTTTGATTTGATATCAAATCAAAAATAATTAAATTGTTTGATCTATGAAATGATTCATCAGAACAAAAGAAGTAATGTAATGGCCCGGCCAGTACTTAACCAGGCCGGGGGGATGAACCTTTCTTACAAAATCCAAGAAGTGAAGTTGAAGTAAGGTATTCTTTCTATATCTATTCTATTGGAGATAAGGCATCCGTTTCAAATCATTATCTAAATTGAATTGCTGATCAAATTCGTAGATAAACCTTATCCATTTTTAATTTGAATATATTTAATATTTTAATATATTAAATTTAAATATAAAATATAATAAAATATAATAAAATATAATAATAATATATATTATATTTTTATTATTATTATCGTTATTTTATCCTTATAATTCTTATAATAAAGTAATAAAGAAAGAAAACAGTTTTTTTTTCAATCTTTTTTACTTCACGTGTCGCGTCACATAAAAAAATTTTCAATTTTGAATTGGGAGAGATGGCTGAGTGGACTAAAGCGGCAGATTGCTAATCCGTTGTACGAGTTATTTGTACCGAGGGTTCGAATCCCTCTCTCTCCGCTCTCTCTGATCACTTCAGACTTTCGAATTTGAAAAAATTCCGATCCCTTGGTTTTTTCATCATAGGTAAATGTATAGAATACATAAAAAGAAAATAAAGAAAAACTCAAAATCTTTTTTTTTTTTTTTTATTCCTCACGTCCAGGATTACGGCCCGGATCGTTAGATAAGAATCCGAAGATGAACAGAGAAACAAAAAATATCACTACTGTGTAAACGAAGAGTTTGAGAGTAAGCATTACACAATCTCCAAGATTTTTTTTTTTGGAAAAAGGAAATAGATTGCCCATTTTTTATCACATACACTATTTTGACATAACGCCCCCAAAAATGAAGTCTTTTCTTGAAAAAAAAAGAATTTTCACGAATTTATTTTGAATACAAGAAAAGAAAGATTCTGATTCCTTCATTACCAAAAATTTTTGGCCATATCCATTGTTGGGTATTGTTGGGTATTGTGGGGTCCTTAGAAAGTCCTTGTTTACTGGAAGGTCAGAACGAGGAAATAAGTTGATCAAAATTTATCACCGCGGTCATTCAATTCAATATACAAGAATTTCCGTTTTTGAATCGAGGGTTCATAATGTAAAACTTATCTGATCTTATCAATTTTTAGAATTTTTTTGGATAAATCATGAATTTTGCAGAGTAGTAAAGATTTTATCGAAAACTTACAGCGGCTTGCCAAACAAAGGCTAAGAGAAAAAATAGTACAGGTATGACAGGCATAACATCTACGATGGGATTGAAAAAGGCATAAGCCTCGGGCAGTTTGGCGAAGAAAAAACTACTCGAATAAAGGGTAGAATTAAGACAGATACAGATTAAACTAAAGATATTAAGCATAACAAACATTTCATTCTTGTAGATTAGAAAATTTGATTTTGGTTGAGTTTTTTTTTATGAGGGAAAAATGAAAAGGCGGGTCAAAAAATCCTTCCTTTTCTTCGAACTCTCCCAAATCCAAAATCTTTCCTTTCATTCTCAAATGAGAATACAAGGAATTATAGTTTCATACAATATCTTAATTGAATTTTATGTAATGATCAATAATTTTTTTATTCTATATTTACATGTGTTGAATCCTAGCAACAATGTATTTCATATGTATTTGGATTGGGATTGACGAATGACCAATACCAATATTAGTCTTTATTAGTGTCGAATATAAACCTAAATGGGGCGTGGCCAAGCGGTAAGGCTGCGGGTTTTGGTCCCGTCACTCGGAGGTTCGAATCCTTCCGTCCCAGATCGTCTTCATCAGAAACGAAAGATTCTTCTCTTTAACAACTTTTTGGATATAATGTGATCCAACCCTCTGCTCTGAATTCTAGGAATAATTCTACGAATTATATCTTTTCTTTCGTTTGGTTTCTCACAAACGCGATCGAGTGCACGGGTAGAAATAAAGATATTTCTTTTAATTCCCAATTCAAAAAAGAATTGGGGGAGCATTCCCATTCAGAGTATGCTTGTACTACTCATATTCATATTGAAGTTAGTTACTTATGGAAGCTTTGTGTTCCATATCCGTGAAATGGGAATTCTAACATGATGCATTCTGAATCGAAATGGAAAAAGGCCCTTTTTCTATTCCATTCTCAAGGGGGCCTAAAGAAAAATAAATAGTGTATCCCAATTCCACACTTTATTTTATGTGGAGACTAAAGATTACGTAGTTTTTGGTATTAATTTCATTTCATGGTTCGTCTTAAAACTTCTAAGAAAAAAAAATAAGAAAAACGAATGGATCTGGATCCCATTTTTTTGCATTTTATCTTATATCTTATTCAAATGAATATCAATGTAATGTAACGATTGGATGGATGAAAATTTATATATTCTATGGAATTGGCGAAAAGATTTTGGAACCTGAAGTAAAACAAAATCTGTCTGTATACTGTATAATATAAAAATAACAAATAATAATATCAAAATAATATAACAAGATAATAAAAAAAAAAAAAACAAGTCCTATATTTATATTATATAATTATATATATTATATAATATATATAATTATTATTGTATTGTTCAGTAACAGTGGTCCTTTGGTTAAGTCAATAAGGGTCTGTGATTCTTTAAATATCCATGATTACCTCCGGTAAGAATTGTTCGTTGTATATGATGGATACGAAAAGATTAGATTCTTCTTATTCTTGATTCTGATTTTCTCTTTCAGATGAAAGAAAGAATTGAAAGAAAAAATAATGACTTTAATCTTACCTTACACGAGACCCTTTCTATTCCATACTCATGAAAACAAAAAAGGATTTTAATCTTCATTTTTATGAACCCTTGGTACTCGAAGACGTGTGAAAAATCTATATTATAGAGAAACCTCTGGCCTTTTCGAGTCATTGAAATAGTTTATATTTGGTTAATAACTGATTTTGTTTCGGAATTTTCAATCCATCCGGGATTAGATTGGAAATCTATTTCTATTAAAGACTGTTCTTTTGAAGTTTAGAATTTTTTTGTTCGAGAAAAATGGGATCTTTTTCATGATTCACCATCCCGAACAATCTGTTGAAGATGTAAATAAGACTTAAGTAAATTCGTTTATTCGTCTTTTTGAGAAATATGTTTCATTCATATGATAGAATATGGGGCGAAATAACTTAAATCCTTTCTAAGACTTTTCCGGATAACTATTTATCTATCCATAGATACATAAAAGGTATTTATATACCGTTGAGCCAATGACTATTCATGATTCCATCTTGAATCAATTCCATACCGGTTCGAAATTTAATTAGAGAAATGTTATGGTAAAACTTCGTTTGAAACGATGTGGTAGAAAGCAACGCGCGACTTGAAGGACATGATTCGTTGTGGATTCTTACATCCACCATTTTCTATAGGAATGAAGATGCTCTTGAATCGACATAGTTTGTTCTTGCTAGGAACCTAATTTGTGTTGGGTTGGTAAATAGGAATAGTACACGATGGAGCTCGAGCAAAAAGTATTGATTCATTTATCGGGAGGAAGAATCTAGGGTTAGTAACAATAAATAAGTTAGACCAACTTTGTAAGTATATCTTCAATATAGAAATCGAAGGGTTAAAATCCGAACAAGTTTGAAATGAAAAATGAAATAAAAAAAAAGTCAAACAAATTTGTTGGAATTAGGAAAACTTTTTCGATTCAAATTAAAAGTGTATTATATTACAAGGGAATCAATCATTCGTATTATCTTTCTATAGAAAGAAATAACAAAAAACAAAAGGTATGTTGCTGCCATTTTGAAAAGGAATAAGGATCACCGAAGTAATGTCTAAACCCAATGATTTTACAAAGCAAAGAGCAAGGATTCCGGAACAAGGAAACACTATTTTCAATTGTCTCAATAATTTTACTAGAATGAGGAGTATTCGAGACGAGACAAACAAAAAAGGTTAGAGACGACTCAAGAAATGTCTAAGGATTTACTTTAACCTTCGAACTTTTTCCGAATTACCCAACTTGAGTTATGAGTATGAATGATATTTCTTTTTTTTTTTCTGTAAGTAAGAACAAAAAACGACTAAAATCATGGACTATGATTTTATGGATCTATTTGCTATTATATACAGAAATATTCGAATTTAAATCGTTTTTTTCTCGAGCCGTATGAGGAGAAAACCTCCTATACGTTTCTAGGGGGGGGGGATTATTTATCTACATCTATCCCAATGAGCGATCTATCGAATCGTTGCAATTGATGTTCGATCCCGAAGAGAAGGAAGAGATCTTCGAAAAGTAGGTTTTTACGATCCGATACAGAATCAAACTTATTTAAACGTTCCCGTTATTCGTTATTTCCTTGAAAAAGGTGCTCAACCTACAGGAACTGTTCATTATATTTTAAGGAAGGCAGAATTATTTAAAGAAAGAGCTTTGTAAAGAAATAAACAACAAAAAAAAGAAAGGTAACTAGTATCTATTTTGGGTAATTATTTACCCAAAATTTGCTTTTTTCTTGTTCTATTCATACTTTTTTATTTATTTTTATTGTTGTTGTGGAAATCCACCAACAAACAAAGGACGAACCTTGCTTATTGTACCTCTATTGATTGAATAAACCCGACATTTTTCTGTACTTTTTTTTTCATCTAAATTTCTTATTTATGTTGTGCCAATCCAACACAAATCCTTATTTGATTTACTTACTAATTAATTGAATTTGTTCTCTCAACATTCCACTCATATTGACAATGGTGTATCGAACAAATATAATTCGATCGTAGATAAATGGATCCATTTATTCCGACCCCTGTTGGTTTTTCCTTTACTTCAGTCAAATGATGGGTTTGCTGGATTTACTGTTATACAATACAAGATGTATTTTCTTAACGAAAATCAAAAATTTTTCGAAAAGGGGTAGTCTGTATAAATTTTGATATTTCTATTGGAAATCCGTTGTTTTTTAATCCGATCTGCTCATTTTGTTATTTTGGTGTTTCTAATTGATCCTCAAATTTTTCCTTTATATTTCTTGTTAGTTCAACGGTTTGACGTAGTTGTACAGTGCAATGCAATTCAATTGATTTTTTTTATTTCGATCGTATCTACATATCATATTTGTCTGGGTTGCTAACTCAACGGTAGAGTATTCGGCTTTTAAGTGCGACTATGATCTTTTACACATTTGGATGAAGCAACGAATTCGTCCAGACTATTGGTAGAGTCTATAAGACCGCGACTGATCCTGAAAGGTAATGGATGGAAAAAACAGCCTGTCGTAATAATAAGAAGAAAATGGAATTTCTTCTTATATTCTTATTATTTTTAGTAGAATTTTGAGTTGATTCCTACCGGATTATTCCCATTTTTTTTTTATTTATTTTTGGAGGAAGACAAAAGAAATTCACATTTACAGTTGGGTCTAGTGAATAAATGGATAGAGCCCCACGGCTCCAATTCTGGTAAAAAAAAAAGCAACGAGCTTCTATTCTTATCTTAATTTGAATAATTACCCGATCTAATTAGACGTTAAAAAAAAATTAGTGCCTGATGCGGGGAAGGGTTCTCCTGTGAGTGGTCCTTTGATTCTTTTTTTTGTTTTTTTAAAAATCCTAACTATTCTCTATTATGGATTGGAAACGAATGTGTAGAAGAAACAGTATACTGACAAAAAGAATTTGTTCCAAAGTCAAAAGAGCGATCGGGTTGCAAAAATAAAAGATTTTTGAACCTCTGGGAATTATAACGAAGATAAACCCATTGGATAGAAGAGGGGAGGAAAAATATCTGTTGATTGGACTACCTGTTTCCGGGGTATATATTTTTTTCCATACATAATACATACTCTGTTCTGACCATATTGCACTATGTATAATTTGATAACCAAGAAATGCCTACTGTTTCTGGTTAAAGTAGAAATGTAAGTCAATGGAAGAATTACAAGGATATTTAGAAAAGGAGAAATCTCGGCAACAACACTTCCTATATCCGCTACTCTTTCAGGAGTATATTTATGCACTTGCTCATGATCATGGTTTAAATGGTTCGATTTTTTACGAACCTGTCGAAGTTTTTGGTTATGACAATAAATCTAGTTTAGCACTTGTAAAACGCCTAATTACTCGAATCTATCAACAGAATTTTTTGATTTCTTCGGTTAATGATTCTAACCAAAAGAGGTTCGTTGGGCATAACAATTTTTTTTATTCTCATTTTTATTCTCAAATGATATCAGAAAGTTTTGCAATTATTGTAGAAATTCCGTTCTCGCTGCTATTAGTATCTTTTTTCGGAGAAAAAAAAGAAATACCAAAATATCATAATTTACGATCAATTCATTCAATTTTTCCCTTTTTAGAGGACAAATTATCGCATTTAAATTATGTCTCAGATATACTAATACCTCATCCCATCCACATGGAAATCTTGGTTCAAATTCTTCAATGCTGGATTCAAGATGTTCCTTTTTTGCATTCATTGCGATTCTTTCTTCACGAATATCATAATTGGAATAGTCTTCTCATTACTCATAAAAAATCTATTTGTGTTTTTTCAAAAGAAAATAAAAGACTATTTTGGTTCCTATACAATTCTTATATATTTGAATGTGAATTTTTATTCGTTTTTTTTCGTAAACAATCTTCTTATTTACGATTAACATCTTCTGGAACTTTTCTTGA